AATTAGAGAATAGACAGAGGTCCGTTGGCATTTCAGCCTTTCTTCTCCTTTCAGGGCCTATCCGAAAGAGAATCCAGTACCTCTTGGTCCTGAATATCAGAATAGGACGAACGAACCGGCCTCCGCGGATATCTTTGCTTCGGAACAAAACCCTGCAATCAAATAGATTGTCCCAAGGGCGCCATATTCTAGGAGCCCAAGTTATGCTATTGAAAATTCGTTCCTCTAGCAGTTCCGGTTTGACCATTCCGTTCCCTTTTTCAAACTCCACTTCTTTTCATATAGCAATCCCTGATCAAAGAGAGAACAATATCCATTTCAAAACATTTCTAACGGATTCCTTGGTTCGGACCGACGAAGTAATGGCACTCGATTATTATCAACCTGACTGCAATCTTTTTCTGTCGGTAAGGATTGCACCAGAGCACCTTCTACTTCTAATAGGCCATGAACTATAGATAGAGAAGAATCATTCTGAGCGAGTCCATAAGAAGCGACCCACTTTTTTTCATCGGTTCCGGGGGAAGACCAAAGATCTTGCGCGACCGGTCCGCCAGAAAAACTCAAAAGAGAAAGAAGTCTCGTTAATCTCTTCATGCTCGTTCCAAGTTCGAAGTACCCTTTGGCCAAAGAAAAACCCGCTTCCTGACACGATTGCCTCTTTATCTTTATATAGATAGATTCTATGGGGTTATTACTTAGAAGTCTATTTTGTACAAGAGCCCCTCCTATCTGATAGAAAAGGGTCCCATGATCCCGAGCCGGTCTTACCTTGGCTCGCAAACCCCAAGTTTGTCTATGAAGAGCCAATCTAATTGTATTAGTTTCTATAATGGATTTCTTATGTGGAATACTAATGGATAGGGCCTCGTTGCTAAGTGCTACAAGATCTAGTGCACTGGAACTCGTGGTTATGGACCCGAATCCTTTAGTATGGAACATTGTCTTTTCCAAGTAAAAACCCCTAGTATATGAAAGAATGAAAAGGTGCTTTCGTTCTTGTGGAATAAGAAGCCCTCGTACCTTAATGAAAGGAAAATAGGAATTTTTCGTTAGGTATTTGACCAAATAGGATCGTCCAGTTCCTATAGAACCTATCACTAAAATACCCGATAGGGCTAAGCGGAACGAAAAGGGTTTTCCATGAGATGGTAAATGAAAACGATTAGCCCCACACGAGGTTTGGGAATAAGTGATTGTCTGATAATGAGCAAGGAATATACGTCTTTCTGCTAAAGAGGATCTATTAAACTCATAATTCATTAGATCCTTGTTATCAATGTCAACTAGGTATCATAAGTAAATGGATCCCGGTTGTTCAATCCTTTGATAACCAAGGTCATTCTTTGCTAAAGAGAAATGATCACTATGAGTCAGACTCAATAGAATTGGATCCATTCCAAATAGCGAGAATTAGGATTCTTGATCCCTCTCAATCTCTCTTTCAATTCGAGGATCCAGAGAGGTGTTTTCATAGTCATCTCCGAATATTTGCCATCTCCGAATATTTTCGATTTCATTTTTCTATGATATGTCTTTCTATATGAAAATTGGTTATTTACGATGTACGATGATCCCTGTTAAGCATCCATGGCTGAATGGTTAAAGCGCCCAACTCATAATTGGTAAATTTGCGGGTTCAATTCCTGCTGGATGCACGCGAACGGGAACGTTCCATAAGTCTATTGGAACTGGCTCTCTATCCATGGAATCTCATCCATCATCCATACATAACGAATTGGTATGGTATATTCATACCATAACATAAGAACAATAAGAACTCGAATTCTTATCGATACTGGAACTCAGAGCATAGGAGGGAAAGTCGATTTATGGATGGAATCAAATACGCAGTATTTACAGAAAAAAGTCTTCGTTTATTGGGAAAGAATCAATATACTTTTAATGTCGAATCGGGATTCACTAAGACAGAAATAAAGCATTGGGTCGAACTCTTCTTTGGTGTTAAGGTAGTAGCTGTGAATAGCCATCGACTACCCGGAAAGGGTAGAAGAATGGGACCTATTCTGGGACATACAATGCATTACAGACGTATGATCATTACCCTTCAACCGGGTTATTCTATTCCACTTCTAGATAGAGAAAAAAACTAAAGGAGAATACTTAATAATACGGCGAAACATTTATACAAAACACCTATCCCGAGCACACGCAAGGGAACCGTAGACAGGCAAGTGAAATCCAATCCACGAAATAATTTGATCCATGGACGGCACCGTTGTGGTAAAGGTCGTAATTCCAGAGGAATCATTACCGCAAGGCATAGAGGGGGAGGTCATAAGCGCCTATACCGTAAAATTGATTTTCGACGGAATCAAAAAGACATATCTGGTAGAATCGTAACCATAGAATACGACCCTAATCGAAATGCATACATTTGTCTCATACACTATGGGGATGGTGAGAAGAGATATATTTTACATCCCAGAGGGGCTATAATTGGAGATACTATTGTTTCTGGTACAAAAGTTCCTATATCAATGGGAAATGCCCTACCTTTGAGTGCGGTTTGAACTATTGATTTACGTAATTGGAAGTAACCAATTAGGTTTACGACGAAACCTAGAAATCGATCACTGATCCAATTTGACTACCTCTACGGGATAGACCTCAACAGAAAACTGTTGAGTAACGGCAGCAAGTGATTGAGTTCAGTAGTTCCTCATAGAAAATTATTGACTCTAGAGATATGGTAATATGGAGAAGACAAAATTGTTTGAAGCACGCACAGAACCGGAAGCGCCCCTTGTTTCAAAGAGAGGAGGACGGGTTATTCACATTTAATTTGATGGTCAGAGGCGAATTGAAAGCTAAGCAGTGGTAATTAAGACCCCCCGGGGAAAATAGGGATGTCTCCTACGTTACCCATAATATGTGGAAGTATCGACGTAATTTCATAGAGTCATTCGATCTGAATGCTACATGAAGAACATAAGCCAGATGACGGAACGCGGAGACCTAGGATGTAGAAGATCATAACATGAGCGATTCGGCAGATTTGGATTCCTTTCCTATATATCCACTCATGTGGTACTTCATCATACGATTCATATAAGATCCATCTGTCTAGAGATCGTCATATACATCTAGAAAGCTGTATGCTTTGGAAGAAGCTTGTACAGTTTGGGAAGGGGTTTTTTGAGAGAAAAGAAGAATCTACTTCAACCGATATGCCCTTAGGCACGGCCATACATAACATAGAAATCACACGTGGAAGGGGTGGGCAATTAGCTAGAGCAGCAGGTGCTGTAGCGAAACTGATTGCAAAAGAGGGTAAATCGGCCACTTTAAGATTACCATCTGGGGAGGTCCGTTTGGTATCCCAAAATTGCTTAGCAACAGTCGGACAAGTGGGTAATGTTGGGGTGAACCAAAAAAGTTTGGGTAGAGCCGGATCTAAGTGTTGGCTAGGTAAACGCCCCGTAGTAAGAGGGGTAGTTATGAACCCTGTGGACCACCCCCATGGGGGCGGTGAAGGGAAAGCCCCCATTGGTAGAAAAAAACCCACAACCCCTTGGGGTTATCCTGCGCTTGGAAGAAGAACTAGGAAAAGGAAAAAATATAGTGATAGTTTTATTCTTCGTCGCCGTAAGTAAATACGTAACTAGGAATATGGAAAATTGCATTTTTGGAATTTGCAATAATGCGATGGGCGAACGACGGGAATTGAACCCGCGCATGGTGGATTCACAATCCACTGCCTTGATCCACTTGGCTACATCCGCCCCTTATCCAGCTAAAGGATTTTTCTCTTTTTTCCATTCATCATTATTCTATTTATTCTGACCTCCATACTTCGATCGAGATATTGGACATAGAATGCCACTCTTTAAAATGGAAAAAAGGAGTAATCAGCTGTGACACGAAAAAAAACGAATCCTTTTGTAGCTCATCATTTATTGGCAAAAATCGAAAAGGTCAATATGAAGGAGGAGAAAGAAACAATAGTAACGTGGTCCCGGGCATCTAGCATTCTACCCGCAATGGTTGGCCATACAATCGCGATTCATAATGGAAAGGAACATATACCTATTTACATAACAAATCCTATGGTAGGTCGCAAATTGGGGGAATTCGTGCCTACTCGGCATTTCACGAGTTATGAAAGTGCAAGAAAAGATACTAAATCTCGTCGTTAACTGAATTCAGAATAGAAAGATTCAAAATAAAAAAAACAAAGGTAGGCGGGGAATAACCTTATTTATGACAAGTTTCAAACTGGTAAAGTATACCCCTAGGATAAAGAAGAAGAAGAGTGGGCTAAGGAAACTCGCAAGGAAAGTTCCAACCGATCGTCTACTTAAGTTCGAACGGGTTTTCAAAGCACAAAAACGCATCCATATGTCTGTTTTCAAAGCACAAAGAGTTCTTGATGAGATTCGCTGGCGTTACTACGAGGAAACTGTTATGATACTGAACCTCATGCCTTATCGAGCATCTTATCCCATCCTAAAGTTGGTTTATTCGGCAGCAGCAAATGCTACTCATTATAGGGATTTCGACAAAGCGAATTTATTCATCACTAAAGCCGAAGTCAGTAGGAGTACTATCATGAAAAAATTAAGACCTCGAGCTCGAGGACGTAGTTCTCCCATAAAAAAAACCATGTGTCATATAACAATTGTACTAAATATAGTAAAGAAATCTAAATAATCTTTAGATCCATCTTAGATTTCGATTCCCAGTAAAAAAAAATAGAATAGAAAAATATGGGACAAAAAATAAATCCACTCGGTTTCAGACTTGGTACAACCCAAAATCACCATTCCTTTTGGTTCGCACAACCAAAAAATTATTCTGAAGGTCTACAGGAAGATAAAAAAATACGGAATTGTATCAAGAACTATATACAAAAGAATAGGAAAAAAGGCTCGAATAGAAAAATAGAATCAGACTCAAGTTCCGAAGTAATTACGCATAATAGAAAAATGGACTCAGGCTCAAGTTCTGAAGTAATTACACGTATAGAAATTCAAAAAGAAATCGATACGATCCACGTCATAATCCATATTGGATTCCCCAATTTATTAAAGAAAAAAGGAGCAATCGAAGAATTAGAGAAAGATCTACAAAAGGAAGTTAATTCTGTAAACCAGAGACTTAATATTGCTATTGAAAAAGTTAAAGAACCTTATAGACAACCTAACATTCTTGCAGAATATATAGCTTTCCAATTAAAAAATAGAGTTTCATTCCGAAAGGCAATGAAAAAAGCCATTGAATTAACTAAAAAAGCAGATATAAGGGGGGTAAAAGTAAAAATTGCAGGTCGTCTCGCAGGGAAAGAAATTGCACGTGCCGAATGCATCAAAAAGGGTAGACTTCCCCTCCAAACAATTCGCGCTAAAATTGATTATTGCTGCTATCCAATTCGAACTATCTATGGAGTATTAGGTGTAAAAATTTGGATATTCGTAGACGAAGAATAACTAGCCTTGTCTTCCCATTCTGTTCAGTGATAGAATAAAAAATGACAAGAGCCTTATTTTTCCTGAAATCCCTGAAAAAAAAAGAAGAAATTCTACCTCTTTCTATAAGATTTAATGAAAATTGATAAATCTTTTAATATAATTGCTATGCTTAGTGTGTGACTCGTTAGTTTTTTCTTTAGAGTCAAAAATGGAGATTCAAAAAAAATTGACTGAACCCTACTCTAAATAGAAAAAGAAAAAACTTAGTAATTATAGAAAATTAACTAATAACCAACCTATTGCTTCGTATTGTCGAGATCCTAACTAAGAAACAGTCACTATATGAATAAATACATCTATCATAAATGAGTAGATCTATCATATAGTTGTAGCAACTGCAATTTATTCTCTAAAAAAGAAAACGGATTCTAGGTTGTGAAGCAAAACTAAAGGGATGTGGATAAAAGGAGGGATGATAGAAAGAAGGAAGAAGAATAAGAAAGATATAGGATTCCAATATGTATGGTCTATGAGTTACATCATAAAAGGCAATGTGATAAAGCATCAATATAATAAAAATAACAGAGAATTCGAAATCGTAACTTGAAACAAAAAATAGAAATTTTAAGCAATAATAAAATAAAGAGCGGCCCGGGTTAATAAAACTGAGAAAATTGACTCGGAAAGAAATTTTTGGAAAGCTCCATTGTGGGATTCAGACCTAACCATTAAAGGAGAAGTAGTGGGAACGACAGAACCTATGACTGCATAGGATTTTATTGAAAAGAATCCTAAGACTTCATTGGGTGGGATGGCGGAACAAACCAAAAAAATTGCCTTATTTGGTAAGGTTATAAATTAACAAATAAGACAGGAAAGAGTAAATATTCGCCCGCGAAATCTTTATTGAATTAGAATACTTTCCCGCGATTCAATAAGAGTCAAAATAAGGAGATTTTTTTTTTAAGAAAGATTACATTATCTATAAATATAGAATATAGATAAATAGACACACACATCTAGATATATTCTAGATCTTCTTTCTTGACTATATATTTTTCTATTTGAACAAATTCAATATTAAAAAAACCCTAACTTTTTCTATTATCTATTAATGTGCATCTATCCATAATATTCCAAAATATTATGGAATTAGAGAAATTTGCACGCTTTCTCATTTCATTCGCGAGGAGCTGGATGAGAAGAAACTCTCATGTCCAGTTTTGCAGTAGAGATGGAACTAAGAAAGAACCATCGACTATAACCCCAAAAGAACCAGATTTCGTAAACAACATAGAGGAAGAATGAAGGGAAAATCCTGCCGAGGCAATCGTATTTGTTTTGGTAGATATGCTCTGCAAGCACTTGAACCCGCTTGGATCACGTCGAGACAGATAGAAGCAGGACGAAGAGCAATGACACGATATGCACGTCGTGGTGGAAAAATATGGGTACGTATATTTCCCGACAAACCGGTTACACTAAGACCCACGGAAACACGTATGGGCTCAGGAAAGGGATCCCCCGAATATTGGGTAGCCGTTGTTAAACCAGGTCGAATACTTTATGAAATGGGCGGAGTATCCGAAACTGTAGCTAGAGCAGCTATCTCCATAGCTGCCAGTAAAATGCCCATACGAAGTCAATTTCTTCGATTAGAGATATAGCATCCAAAAAAAGGAGTATTGAAGATAAAAAAAACCAGGTTTTTTTCTGGAAGGACAATATTTCTTTCATCCTTTTGCATAGAAATAACAAATTGAAATCAAAATAATATGATTCAACCTCAGACCCTTTTAAATGTAGCAGATAACAGTGGAGCTCGAAAATTGATGTGTATTCGAGTCATAGGAGCTGCTAGTAATCAGCGATATGCTCGTATTGGTGATGTTATTGTTGCTGTAATCAAAGACGCAGTGCCCCAAATGCCTCTAGAAAGATCCGAAGTAATTCGAGCTGTAATTGTACGTACATGTAAAGAGTTCAAATGCGAAGACGGTATAATAATACGCTATGATGACAATGCAGCGGTTATCATTGATCAAAAAGGAAATCCAAAAGGAACTCGAGTTTTTGGCGCGATCGCCGAGGAATTGAGAGAATTGAATTTTACTAAAATAGTTTCATTAGCTCCTGAAGTATTATAAATACTAGTAGGCGAGATATAGATCAAAGAAAAAATTAGTAGATTATGTCTCACGTATATGCTTTAAAATCCAAAAGTAAAAGAAAAAAAAAGAAAACATGTTGATTATAGAAAAATTAGGAGGAACCTAGAATTAGAGTCTTATGGGCAAGGACACTATTGCTGATTTACTAACCTCTATAAGAAACGCGGACATGAATAAAAAAGGAACAGTTCGAGTAGTATCTACAAATATTACCGAAAACATTGTTAAAATACTTCTACGAGAGGGTTTTATTGAAAGTGTTCGGAAACATCAGGAAAGTAACAGATATTTCTTGGTTTCAACTTTGCGACATCAAAAGAGAAAGACTAGAAAAGGAATATATAGAACTAGAACCTTTTTAAAGCGTATCAGCCGACCCGGCTTACGAATTTATGCCAACTATCAAGGAATTCCTAAAGTTTTGGGCGGAATGGGAATTGCTATTCTTTCTACTTCTCGAGGTATAATGACAGATCGAGAAGCTCGACTAAACAGAATTGGGGGAGAAGTCTTATGTTATATATGGTAATCGCCCCTCCTATAGTACTCGAATTCTATCTCGAACTTCCTATTTTTCAAATAAAAATACAACGTTTTTTTTTATTTGAAAATCAAAATAGAAAAATAGGAGAAAAAAAAATATGACAGAAAAAAAAAATAGGAGAGAAAAAAAAAACCCGAGAGAAGCAAAAGTCACTTTCGAAGGTTTAGTTACGGAAGCCCTACCCAACGGAATGTTCCGCGTTCGCCTAGAGAATGACACCATCATCCTGGGCTATATTTCAGGAAAGATCCGGTCTAGTTCTATACGAATACTGATGGGGGATAGGGTCAAAATTGAAGTAAGTCGTTATGATTCAAGCAAAGGACGTATAATTTATAGACTTCCCCATAAGGATTCGAAGCGTACCGAAGACTCGAAGGATACCGAAGATTTGAAGGATACCGAAGATTTGAAGGATGCCAAAGATTCAAAGGATTAGGTTTTTCTTTTTTCTAGGGTAATAAATTCAAAGTTCCAAAATTCAAGCGAAGAGACTTATTTTTTCCCAAAGATTAGATTCATAGTTTAAGAAAGGAATACGGAAATATGAAAATAAGAGCTTCCGTTCGTAAAATTTGTACAAAATGTCGACTGATTCGTAGGCGTGGACGAATTAGAGTCATTTGTTCCAATCCGAAGCATAAACAAAGGCAGGGGTAATCTTTCGAAAAAGAACTTTACTTTCTAAAAAGTAAAAAAAAGTAAAAAAAGTACCCGCGGAAACGTCCAAATTCCAAATAAAATAATTAATAATTAAAGTAAAGGATATATTTTACCCTGAAACGGATATCTTTGTATCTTTTTTTCTTTTTGTTATTTCTAACTCATATTTATGAGATAATAAAATATGACAAAAGCTATACCAAAAATTGGTTCACGTAGGAGAGTGCGTATTGGTTTGCGTAGGAATGCGCGTTTTAGTTTACGGAAAAGTGCACGTAGAATAACAAAAGGAGTTATTCATGTTCAAGCTAGTTTCAACAATACCATTATAACTGTTACAGACCCGCAAGGTCGGGTGGTTTTCTGGTCCTCCGCGGGTACTTGTGGATTCAAAAGCTCAAGAAAAGCATCACCCTATGCTGGTCAAAGAACAGCAGTAGATGCTATTCGTACAGTGGGTTTGCAACGAGCAGAAGTTATGGTAAAGGGTGCTGGTAGTGGAAGAGATGCCGCATTACGAGCCATTGCTAAAAGTGGTGTACGATTAAGTTGTATACGCGATGTAACACCTATGCCGCATAATGGATGTCGACCTCCTAAAAAAAGACGTCTGTAAAAGAATTAAAACGCTTTCAAGAGAAATAAACGATTCAATGATCAAATAATAATACTAGTCTATTATGGTTCGAGAGGAGGTAGCAGGATCCACTCAAACACTACAGTGGAAGTGTGTTGAATCAAGAGTAGATAGTAAGCGTCTTTATTATGGTCGTTTCATTTTGTCCCCGCTTAGAAAAGGTCAAGCGGATACCGTCGGTATTGCCTTGCGAAGAGCTTTACTTGGAGAAATAGAAGGAACATGTATCACACGTGCAAAATTTGGGAGCGTGCCACACGAATATTCTACAATAGCTGGTATTGAAGAATCCGTACAAGAAATTTTACTAAATTTGAAAGAAATTGTATTGAGAAGTAATCTCTATGGAGTTAGAGACGCATCAATTTGCGTCAAAGGTCCTAGATACATAACTGCTCAAGATATCATCTTACCACCTTCCGTAGAGATCGTTGATACGGCACAACCTATAGCTAACTTGACAGAGCCCATTGATTTCTGTATTGAGTTACAGATCAAGAGAGATCGCGGATATCACACGGAACTCAGAAAGAACTCTCAAGATGGAAGTTATCCCATAGATGCTGTATCCATGCCTGTTCGAAATGTGAATTATAGTATTTTTTCTTGTGGGAATGGAAATGAAAAACACGAGATACTTTTTCTAGAAATATGGACGAATGGAAGTTTAACCCCTAAGGAAGCGCTTTATGAGGCTTCTCGTAATTTGATTGATTTATTTCTTCCTTTTCTACACGCGGAGGAAGAGGGCACTAGTTTCGAAGAAAATAAAAACAGGTTTACTCCACCCCTTTTAACCTTTCAAAAAAGATTAACTAATCTAAAGAAAAACAAAAAAGGAATTCCATTGAATTGTATTTTTATTGATCAATTAGAATTGCCTTCTAGAACGTATAATTGTCTCAAAAGGGCCAATATACATACACTATTGGACCTTTTGAGTAAGACTGAAGAAGATCTTATGAGAATTGACAGTTTTCGTATGGAAGATGGAAAACAGATATGGGACACTCTAGAGAAGCATCTCCCAATCGATTTACCTAAGAATAAGTTCTCGTTTTAAATCCATTGCAATTTTTTCCTCTTCTTCTTTTTCGAGTTAGAATAAAAAGAAAAAAGAAAACAATTTTGCATCTTTGGCACAATCTATATTTTCGCGAAATGGATCATAATAAAATGGATTTTAGGTATCTAGGAAATAGTTACTTCCAAGTGAATCTTCCCTAGATACCTATGCACGGTACTTCACGGTTGAATGAATCAACCTGAAAAATCCCTAAAAAAGACCTAAAGTTAAGGATTTTTCAATGGGTAATGTTGCTCCAATACCTAACCAAAGAGCTACTGCAGTACCGATTAAAAAAACGGTCGTAGCTACTGGGCGACGAAATGGATTTTGGAATTTATTGACATTCTCTAGAAAGGGTACTGTCAATAAGCCCGTTGGCACAGAAACCATTAAGAGAACGCCCAATAACTTATTGGGTACTGTACGGAGTATTTGAAAGACGGGAAAGAAGTACCACTCGGGTAATATTTCCAGAGGAGTTGCAAACGGATCCGCCGGTTCACCAATCATTGACGGCTCGAGAACCGCTAAACCTACATTACATGCAATAGTACCTAGAATTACTACTGGAAAAATATATAAAAGATCGTTGGGCCACGCGGGTTCCCCGTAATAATTATGTCCCATCCCTTTAGCTAATTTTGCTCTTAATACAGGATCATTTAAGTCAGGTTTCTTTGTTATTGGGATAGGTGAATTCTTTAGGATCCATCCCCCAAAGGAACCGGACATGAGAATTTTTCATCATCCGGCTCGAGCAAGAATGAAAGAAAAAAGACCGTGGAAGATCCATAATAGAATAAGGTATATAATGACTCAATGACTCTAGGTAAGAAAAGCTTTATCAGATTCTCTTTTCCGAAGTTGCACCTACAACTACTTATTGAAAAGAATCTTATTCTTATGGGTAAATGCTCAATATCCAAGTTGGCTTGCAAATTTGATCATGATCAATTGCTTTGTGGATTGTCTCATGTCTCTTGATTAGTTGGTGTTTATCCCCTCAATATCGCAAGTTTCTTACGTCCAAACAAAGTATTTACTTGTTACTAATAAAAAATCAAAAAGTCTAGCCTACGTTCTTCTTTAGATACCTTCTTTTACTCCGATAGTATTGCGGATCTCAATCGATGCAAAGAAAATGAATGCATTTCCATACTATAATAAAAAAAGTAAGTGTAATAAATAGAGAATTGGATCATGTCACATGACTTATTCTATTTCTACTCTATGGGATCTTACGGAGCCTGTTCATGGATGACATGGTTGGGGTATAATCATAGAAAATATTCTCCTCAAGTGAACCAGCCTATCCTTCCTAGATAGGGGACTTACGTGTTGATTGGATGCGGAGACACCTTTGGTTGTGAATTCTAATGTGGCAGATCCAATTCTTTATCTGCATGGCCAAATCAATAATTCAAGTCACACACTCCCATAATCCGCCTTATTTTCTTTCATAAAATGAACTTCAACTATTTGTATCAAAATACTTCGGAGTTGAAGAAAAGTATCCAAATGACATGTCTTATTTTACAATAACCCATGTTTGTAGCAATGAAATACCACAACCTACCCGATATGATATATGAAAATTAGAATTATCTTTCTCTATGATATGGCTTCCCTATAAAGGACCCGAAATACCTTGCTTACGTATCATTGAAAAGTGCATTAACATAAATACGGCAGTAAGCAGAGGCAGTACAAAGGTATGTAAACTATAAAAACGAGTCAAAGTGGATTGGCCCACACTAGCACTTCCACGTAATAACTCCACTAAAGGCGATCCTATTACCGGAATCGCTTCAGGTACACCTGTCACAATTTTGACTGCCCAATAACCAATTTGATCCCAAGGCAAAGAATAACCAGTTACACCAAACGATGCAGTCAATACACCCAAAACCACACCTGTCACCCAAGTTAATTCGCGGGGTTTTTTAAATCCACCTGTGAGATACACACGAAATACGTGCAGGATCATCATTAGAACCATCATACTTGCTGACCATCGATGAACTGATCGGATTAACCAACCAAAGTTGGCCTCGGTCATTATGTATTGAACCGAGGAAAAAGCCTCTGTAACGGTTGGGCGGTAGTAAAAAGTCATAGCAAAACCGGTAGCGACTTGTACTAGAAAACAAGTAAGTGTAATTCCCCCTAAACAATAAAATATGTTGACATGAGGAGGAACATATTTACTAGTTATATCATCCGCAATTGCCTGAATCTCAAGACGTTCCTCAAACCAATCATATACTTTATTGAGATAGGTAACTAACCCGAGTCCCCCTCCGAGAACCGTATATGAAAATTTCATCTCGTACGGCTCAAGCAGAAACACACAAATTTTCAACGGATATTAGAAAAAAAAAAGGTTCAAAACTTCATCAGCCACTGGATTGGGTCGATTTGCCTTGAAGATATGAAATAAGAAAAATCCAGAACTTATTCTTTGTGATGATAATGCCAAAAAATCTCAAGTTGGCTCATCTGTCTTTCTTTCTTTCCCTTATGTTGGTCATTAGAGGCTTCTTGACTTTTCTCTTCCCTATTTTGGATTTCTTTTTTTTTTTTGCGTAATGCAGATTTACTCTTGTTTTACTAGTAAATAAATAAAGAAAAAATTCTAGTAGTTTTCTGATAGAAATTATCTTGTTGCGATCCTATGAATCAGTTCAATTAAAACCTTAGATTCATACTAGAGCCACGATGATTGAGTCTCAAGCTAACCAAAAGGCAAGGGTTCTTCGAATAAGAACCGCTTGATGATCATTTATTGAATCCGTGTAATAACTCGACAAAATCGAGAGAAAAAAAAGTTGTCTTTTGGGCAAACAAAATTGGAAGGAAGAAAATTTCTTTTTTTATTAAAAACTACTTGAATTTTTTGCAGTCTGGTTGCGAGGTCTGAATAGTGAGTATGAATCATAGTTCCATTTTTTTTCTTGATCCACTCTATCTATTTCGTGTTCCAGATACTAGAATAAAAATAAAAAATATCCGACGAATTAGAATCATCTTGATAGAGATAACAGGCCCTTTCTATGTATTATCAATAGGATCCATTCTAACAAGTCACACACTCATATTCCAGAGATACCAAAACAAAAAAATTCCACGGTCGAACTACCAGAATGTCTAGAAATGTATAGCTTAAAGTAGAAAGGCTTTTTTGGATGGAAAAACAATGACTTCGTAGTTTTAGTTAGTAGAAACCTAATTCATTAAAATTCCGTCCAGTAAAACAGAAGAATTATAAATTTCTAAAATGATAGATAGGAATATCGCGAATAAAGCCATTGCGACCCCCATAAAAGGAGTAGTCCCCCAACCCGGAGCTACTTTCCCATATTCCGAATTCAAGGGTTTCAATAAACTACCTACGCGAGTTCGTCTTGGCCCAGGTCTAGAACTATCTTCAACGGTTTGTGTAGCCATAAATTCTATTTAATCATTGGTGTTGACTTTGTATACTATTCCGTTGTAGTTGTAAATACAAGATCTTTTCGTAGATCCATTGTAATCTTGAAATTCTATAAAAATGGAAACAGCAACTTTAGTCGCCATCTCCATATCTGGTTTACTTGTAAGCTTTACTGGGTATGCCTTATATACCGCGTTTGGGCAACCCTCTCAACAATTAAGAGATCCATTCGAAGAACACGGGGACTAATTGAAGTAAGAAGTCTCCCCATCTGGGAGACTTCTTACTTCAATGAAATTATTTCATTTTTTTAGTCGGAACCTTAGGTGGTTCTCGGAAGAAGATAGCGAAAAAAATTATCCCTAAAGTCGAAACTAAAAGGAACGTATAAACCAATGCTTCCATAGATTCGATCGTGGTTTATTTACAATTATAACTTCCACACCTATTCATTTGTCATTTGGGATCTTTTCCCATATAAAGATAAAGAAAGAAAAAGAGTCAAAGAAAGGATGGGAGATGTTTCCCATGTCAAATCAAAAAAGAGAGATGAAAGATACCATAGCAATGTGGTATCAGACTGCTTGTCTCCTTGTAGTTGGATCTCCAACTTTTTGGAATGTTCCAAATTCCACTTGAGCATCCAAGTCTGGATCAATACCAGCAAAAACATCTCGGAACAAGGTTCTAGCGCCATGCCAAATGTGTCCGAAAAAGAAGAGCAAAGCAAAGGTAGCATGACCAAAAGTGAACCAACCCCTTGGACTGCTGCGAAAAACACCATCCGATTTCAAAGTAGCCCGATCTAATTCAAAAATTTCCCCTAATTGGGAACGCCTCGCATATTTTTTTACAGTAGCAGGATCAGAATAACTTACTCCATTAAGTTCGCCACCATAGAACTCCACCGTTACACCTACTTGTTCAACACTATATTTGGATTCTGCTCTTCTAAAAGGAACGTCCGCTCTCACAATTCCCTCTTCATCTACCAAAACAACCGGAAATGTTTCAAAAAAAGTAGGCATACGGCGTACAAAAAGCTCGCGTCCTTCTTTATCTCTAAAGACGGGATGTCCTAACCATCCAACAGCTATTCCATCCCCGTTGTCCATTGAGCCTGCTCTGAATAATCCCCCCTTTGCCGGATTATTACCAATATAATCATAAAAGGCTAATTTTTCGGGAATTTTAGACCAAGCTTCTGATAAACTAAGATTTTCGGCTAACCCATCGCTAACTCTTCGATATATTTCTTGCTGAAAGTATCCCTGATCCCACTGATAACGAGTAGGCCCAAATAATTCGATTGGGGTAGTTGCTGACCCATACCACATAGTTCCGGCAACTACGAAAGCTGCAAAAAAAACAGCAGCGATACTACTGGAAAGTACAGTTTCAATATTGCCCATACGTAATCCTTTGTATAGACGTTGAGGCGGACGGACACTAAGATGGAATAGGCCCGCTAATATGCCCAATGTACCCGCAGCAATATGATGAGAAGCTATTCCCCCCGGAACAAAAGGATCAAAACCTTCTACACCCCACGCTGGATTTACAGCTTGTACTTTTCCAGTTAGTCCATAAGGATCGGACACCCATATCCCAGGACCATACAAACCCGTTACATGAAATGCGCCAAAGCCAAAGCAAGCCACCCCTGCAAGAAATAAATGAATTCCAAAGATCTTGGGCAAATCCAAAGAGGGTTTTCCTGTCCGCTCATCACAGAATATTTCTAGGTCCCAATATACCCAATGCCAGATAGCTGCCAAGAAACACAAGCCAGAAAACACAATATGCGCACCTGCCACACCTTCATAACTCCAAATACCCGGATTCGTTACAGTTCCTCCTGAAATACTCCAACCACCCCACGAATTGGTTATTCCTAAACGAGTCATGAAGGGAATGACGAACATACCTTGTCTCCACATTGGATCCAGAACAGGATCAGAGGGATCAAAAACCGCTAATTCATATAAAGCCATCGAGCCGGCCCAACCAGAAACTAAAGCTGTGTGCATTATATGCACCGAAAGCAATCGACCCGGATCATTCAATACAACAGTATGAACACGATACCAAGGCAAACCCATGGAAATACCCCTTTAGCAAAGAAAAATAGACACGATGTCGCTTTATTTTATCGCATTGGAAAAGACTATCCATATCCTATGTACCTAACCCCTCTAGGGGATTCTGTGTCAGAAAGCGTGAATATTTATTTCATTCCATTAAAAATAAGAAGCCAATTCTGTTCGTAAGAAGAAAGAGAAGCAGATCTATTCTATACTCGATAAGTGCCAATATGCAATGGGTAGCTTGGCCTATTTGGAAAAAACGAAGAATAGATCCCTATCCCTCTTTGTTTATCATTCCAATCACCGATTCCTTTTTCTTTATTCAATCTGTCTTACCTTCCTTATATGTATTATTTCAATCTACGTATTAATAGAATCTATAGTATTCATATAGAATAAGAAAAAAAAAATGAAGACAATAAACTGCGGATTCTTTCTTTCTCTTCCATTCTTACGTTTCCATATTAAAGTGTAGTTTTCTTACTTAAATTTAATAATATTAATCTAATATGCCCATTGGTGTTCCAAAAGTACCTTACCGGATTCCCGGAGATGAAGAAGCGACTTGGGTTGACTTATACAATGTTATGTATCGAGAAAGGACACTTTTTTTAGGTCAAGAGATTCGTTGCGAGATCACGAATCATATTACAGGTCTCATGGTATATCTCAGTATAGAAGATGGAATTCGCGATATTTTTTTGTTTATAAACTCCCCAGGCGGGTGGCTAATCTCAGGAATGGCGATTTTTGATACGATGCAAACGGTAACACCAGATATATATACAATATGCCTCGGAATGGCTGCGTCCATGGCATCCTTCATTCTGCTTGGAGGCGAACCCACCAAGCGTATAGCATTCCCTCACGCGAGGATTATGCTTCACCAACCTGCTAGTGCTTATTATCGGGCAAGGACACCAGAATTTTTACTAGAAGTGGAAGAGTTACACAAAGTTCGCGAAATGATCACAAGGGTTTATGCACTAAGAACAGGCAAGCCTTTTTGGGTTGTATCCGAAGACATGGAAAGGGATGTTTTTATGTCAGCAGACGAAGCCAAAGCTTATGGACTTGTCGATATTGTAGGGGATGAAATGATTGACGAGCACTACGATACTGATCCAGTGTGGTTTCCAGAAATGTTTAAGGATTGGTAGTGGCCGGATTTCTTGTAAATTTATTTCAAACCTAAATTCAGGTTTTCTGCGATTTAATAGAAAATAGAAATACTTCATGATGATCAATCATCAGGTTAAGATCGATCTAAACCAATCCTTTTTTTTCTATATACATACGACATGCCAACGGTTAAACAACTTATTAGAAACGCAAGACAGCCAATACGAAATGCTAGAAAATCGCCCGCGCTTAAGGGATGTCCTCAGCGTCGAGGAACATGTGCTAGGGTGTATGTGCGACTCGTTCAGATCATGAGTTCAAACAAATAAGACAATTTTTGAAGTATCCATGATCGGTACCAATGAATAGGATAGAGCTTCTCTATCCTAGATTTCTATGGTATATGGAATTTCTGGTTTCCTTTGGTGCAAATCCAATCATCTAAATTGGAAATTAAGAAGCAATTCCCCCATTGGTAGAAAATGGTTATCCATTAAGCGGAGGAAATAGTAATAAAAAGAAAAAGGCTTATGCTCCTTTATCTTAAAAGAACGGACTAACAGGGTCAGCTACTTAGCCAACTTTCCTAATTAAATGCCGTCACTGTATGGATAACTCTTATTGTGAAAAGAGCTATTTACTCTATAATGGATAGGTAGAGCCAAAGAATGTGAACTATACAAGTTCACAATACCTTTTGATGAAATGAAAGAAAGGGCTCCGGTGTATAGAGAGGGCCTCACCGTTTAAAAGGGAACCATAGAAACGATGGAACCCACTATTTTTTTGAGTATCGTTAGAATTTGTTATTTCTATGCGAAATAACTGAAGAGAATAGAATAAAAAATCGTGGTTGGGAAGGTTACAGTAGCAAAAGCCATTGGAATTACTATTTTATATATCGGAATAATTCGTTTTGTTATTAATGGGAAAAAGGATGGCTAAAAGAAGAGAAATCATTAGTTATTCATTAAGGTTAATTTGATTCAATGACCAGAGTTCCGCGAGGATATATAGCTCGGAGACGACGAACAAAAATGCGTTCATTTGCCTCAAACTTTAGAGGGGCTCATTTAAGACTTAATCGAATGATTACTCAACAAGTAAGAAGAGCTTTTGTTTCCTCTCATCGAGATAGAGGCAGGCAAAAGAGGGATTTTCGTCGTTTGTGGATCACTCGGATAAACGCAGCAACGCGGATATATAAAGTATTCGATAGTTATAGTAAATTAATACACAATCTGTACAAGAAGGAATTGATTCTTAATCGTAAAATGCTTGCACAAGTAGCTGTATCAAATCCAAATAATCTTTACACGATTTCCAATAAAATAAAGATCCTCAATTAAATGGATAAAAAAGTAATATACAGGAATAATTAAAACCGAATTCCCGGAGAGGGAACTCCGGGAAGATACAATAAATTAAGATTAAGTGGTAGGAATCAACGAGCATGTTGCAATAAATAAAAAAACTATTTATTCTTCCCCATTTTTCTTTCTTATAACAAACACAAGAATCAAAACTGGATTACTTTCTTTATATAGGTCTGGCCCTTTCGAATAAAACATCAACAATCGGAACTTAAGTTCCGATTGTTGTTTCTTAAATTCTGGTTGGAGTTTCTTAAGTTTCGATTGGAATTGAACTTTTGCGTTAATTGAGGAATATGTCTATTCTTTCTGGGTCTAGGACCAGTAATTATTGAAATTGACTGGGCTTGAAATTGCTTCTCATTCTCATAGTTACGAAATGGTAAGAAAGATAAAATACGAGCCTGTTTTATAGCAAGAGTAATTAATCGTTGTTGTTTCAAGGTTAATCTATTTATTCGTCTCGATAATATTTTTCCTTGTTCACTAATAAATCGATTAATTAAACTCATGTTTCTATAATCAATTCGATCCCCCGGGCCAATCCGAGGACGCCTACGAAAAGGTTGTTTGGATTTACGAAAAGTTTGCTTGGATTTACGAAAAGTTTGCTTGGATTTATGAAAAGTTTGCTTGGATTTATGAAAAGTTTGCTTAGATTTATGAAAAGGTTGTTTAGATGTATACATGATTTATTCTTTATTTAAAAATTTGAAAAAAAAAATGGATTTCTTTATTTTATTAATTTTGGATCCAGAAGAAGTAGTCTTTCTTTGGTCCATATATTATTTGATTCATATTATTATTTGATTCATATATAGTATATGAATACCCTCTATACATATGAAATAATATCTACCTGAAATCAAATGAATTGATTTGTATTTTGTATTCTATCTATGTTCTATATATTAAATCTGTTCTTTGGAAAGATCGAACACACGATGCTCCTATTTTTTTATTTCGTCATGAGTCGTATGCTTGCGACAATAACGACAAAATTTTTTTAATTCTAATTGTCCGGGTGTATTGTGGCGATTCTTTTGAGTACTATATCTAGAAATCCCCGTCGATTCCTCATTGGCACCTTTTCGAACACAACTGATACATTCCAAAATAACTCTGATTCTAACACCTTTCCCCTTGGCCATGAACCTCCTTTCTTTTTTGGATTGACTTAACTTAATTCTTCTACTTATTCTGTTATTCTTCTATTTGGAATCCCAAGAAGAAGAATAAAACCCATTCGAATAAAAAATTTTTAAAATTCTTAAATTAAGTAATAAAAAATAGAGAAATAATTAAAGAATACAATCCTTGTCGAATTAGCAAGGATTTTGCTTCGAAATCCTTTCATTTAAGTAGCCAGCCCAGCCTCTTTCTATGCTCTGATTTCTGAGGCCTGACTTAGCTTGGATACCGCTTTTGATTGAATTTCTGTTTTCCAAAATGGGATTTTCCGAATTTTTCATGACTCTGAGGTTCAACCCAATCCATCTTTTCTTTCTTTTTCCTTCCTATACTAAAAAAAAAAGGATTGAAAAAGGGCAAATTTGCGTCATGTCACGAAGAATTCCTCGCATAGCAATAACTAGAATTAAAAAAAAGGGAATGACAAAGCATCTGGGAATAAACGATTAATTTCTATCAATAAACCTGCTAAAGCCCCAAACCATAGAGTACTTAGCACGGGCGCTACAGAGAGATATGTTTTTATATCCCGCATTGAAAATCCTCCTTCCTTATTGGAATACATATATGATCAGATACTCTTGCCCAAGATCATTTGTATTTCTTTTGTTTAGGCGAAATTCCTAACTAAAAAAACAAAATCAATATTCTATATATAGAATGAACGGTATAGACGAGATTTTCCTACCCCTAAAAAAGAAAAAGATGACCCCTTCTTCCTATACATTACCAAGGAATAGTAATCTTTCTTTTATAGGTGAAATTAGATAGGATTTTAGATGTATACCATTCCTTGATTATATGAGACCAAAAAGAAGAAATGACAAGAGGGTTCTATATAGATAGAGAAAGAGAAGAAAATTACGATGTGGAAAACAAGACAGGAATTGTGTACAATGCCATTATACAACAATTTGGAAAAGGGATGTAGCGCAGCTTGGTAGCGCGTTTGTTTTGGGTACAAAATGTCACAGGTTCAAATCCTGTCATCCCTACCTATTACTTCTTTCTTCTTTATGGGCAGTAGCGAGGAGATCGATTAAAGTGGGTATAACTTGAATTTGTGGATACTATACGTACGTGAGACACGTTAGGAGTAGAAAAGGGTTTTCTTTTTGAATGAAAGCGCTCTTAGTTCAGTTCGGTAGAACGCGGGTCTCCAAAACCCGATGTCGTAGGTTCAAATCCTACAGAGCGTGATTCCATCTATCTTATGTCGAAGCAGAGTAAAATAACTTAACAAAACAAAGTTGAATTGCAACTCCAATTTGACCTCCTCTCTGGTCTGGAGGAGGTCAATCAAAAAAGAAATATTACTCAATCAAAGATCCAACTGATCCCCACGTCTGTATTGCAAATACGCAGTCACGAATAATCCCGCTAAAGTAATAGGAATTAGGCCTAAGACGATTCCAAATAGAAAAACTTCAATCATTTCGATTTGTTCGAGGGGATAAAAAAAAAGAGGTACGATCTATCCCTAAATAGTAGTCTAAATTATCCACGAATCTCAATGACCAAGAAAAGAATTGATAATTAGTGTGGAAAAGAGTCGTAGAATACCAGGAATCCAAAAGAAAGATTTTTATTTTCTGACTTATTCATTCAATTCATTTCAAATAAGACGTATCTTGTTCAAGCCAATAAATAGAGCTGGGGTTATAGTTAAAGCAGCCAGTAGAAAACCGAAATAACTAGTTATAGTAAGCATGAAAGGGTTAAATTCCATTTATTTTTTTACTACACTACATATGTTGGTAAAGCACTTACCTAAGTTATGGAAAATTCATAATTCATCGGTTATTTTAGATAATACTAAAAAACAAGATAGAGTGAGATACAGAAGTGTAAAAGAAAATTGATTCATCAGATGGGACATGAGTCTCTAATTCCGAATCAAGAGATTTGTTGTGGAATCTGTCAGTTCTTTAAAGTAATAATATTAAGAACTAGATCATCTAACCCCATTGAAAAATGAAATTGGATTTTCGGGAGAATTTTGGAATATAAGATAAATAAAGAATTGAAACAGTCGAATATTCCCCTATTCCTTCTTATTTTAACTGATTGTATTCCATATGGAATAAGAGGAGAAGAAAAGCATTCCACGATCCCCCGAGCAAGGAGCCCCTTAAAAAAAGGAAAGCTCTTCCTTGAATTTACTTTATTTTTATTCCTTTTTCGAACCCCAACCAAAGTTGATTCGAAGACGAGTCACTTCAATTATCCTTTTAAGTTCTATCTTCTGTCTTTCCCTATTTCATCTCGTAAAGTTCCACGCTTGCAGTTTAGTCAAGAAAGTTAGACCTAATCCAACAAACAAGGCAAGGATTGATTACGAATCTTGATTCTTCAAAGAATGTTTTCTTTCTCTCATAACAGATTATCCACTATTCGATTTTCTATTTATTAGATATTATATTATGCTAACCAATTAAATTCCTTAAAGGGAAAGGTTGGATTCGAAGAAAACTTTTAACTAAAAAGGGATAGATTTCGCATATACTTGTCCTTATATTGTGTCAGTATGAGAATATCTTTCCTAAATTATTTATCCAAACCTATTGATCATTAACTTGGATTTTCCCAAGATCTTGGCCGCTATTCCGAATTATTCTACTAATCCGAAGCCAATGAAAATAAGCAGGACCCCAAAAAATTGGGGGTTTTCTATTGATGCCTTGAATAACATATAGCTTACCTATAGACAAGGAACAAAGAAGAGAAAAAAAGAATTATGTTTCGGGACCAAGCAAAACTAGATTGCTGTGCCATAGG